GGTAAAGATCTGCCCGATTTGGATTTGCACATATAGGACAAATCTTCCCATCACCATTTCTTTTTGTTATGACTTTACAAATAACAAACAGCAATCATTTATGATACATGTAGTAATCATAGATATATTACCAATTGGGTTTTTTCTAAACGGAGCCTGGATACTTCATTTTTAGTCCAACCAAAGCCAACCATAAATTATTCTAATTGATAATAGTACTATGAATCTCCCCAAAGAATGCATCTAATTGCACTTCACGCTCCAATTTTTTGATGATTCAATTTCTCTTTCTTGGGCGAAACAGAGGATATCTCGATCGGGGGAGAGAACGGGGAAATCCCATATGACCCAATATATCTGACAAGTCGCACTATACGTCAACCCAAGATGCATCTTCCTCTCCAGGACTGCGGAAAGGTACTTTTGGAACACCAATAGGCATGAATTGAAAGAAAAAAGAACTAAATACTATATTTCACTTTGATGTGGAAACGTAACAATATGGTTTTATTGTCTTTATAATATTGGCTTTATCATATTTATTTTATCCATAAATTAGAAAAATTTAGAAAGAAAGACAAAATAAATAAAGGAAAATTTTTACGAATAAGTCCTTCTAATGATAAACATTTACTCATAGAAAATGGTACCAACCCCCCATTGCGTATTGGTACTTATCGAGTATAGAATAAATCTGCTTCTCTTTGTTCCTACGAACAGAATTATTCCATTATTACAAACAGAATAGAATAAATAGTAACCTAGCCCTTCTTAGGAAATAATCCACCGAACAAGGGAGGTCCATAGGATAGTCATAGTATAGTTTTTTTCAATGCAATAAAGTTACGTAGTGTCTATTTTTCTTTGATAAAGGGGTATTTTCCATGGGTTTGCCTTGGTATCGTGTTCATACTGTTGTATTGAATGATCCCGGCCGGTTGCTTTCCGTTCATATAATGCATACAGCTCTGGTTGCTGGTTGGGCGGGCTCGATGGCTCTGTATGAATTAGCAGTTTTTGATCCTTCTGACCCTGTTCTTGATCCAATGTGGAGACAGGGTATGTTCGTTATTCCCTTCATGACTCGGTTAGGAATAACCAATTCATGGGGAGGTTGGAGTATCACAGGAGGGACTGTAACGAATCCGGGAATTTGGAGTTACGAAGGTGTAGCTGGGGCACATATTGTGTTTTCTGGCTTATGCTTTTTGGCAGCTATCTGGCATTGGGTCTATTGGGATCTAGAAATATTTTGTGATGAACGGACAGGAAAACCTTCTTTGGATTTGCCCAAGATCTTTGGAATTCATTTATTTCTCTCCGGGGTGGCTTGCTTTGGTTTTGGTGCATTTCATGTAACAGGCTTGTATGGTCCCGGAATATGGGTGTCCGATCCTTATGGACTAACGGGAAAAGTACAACCTGTAAATCCGTCGTGGGGCGTGGAAGGGTTTGATCCTTTTGTTCCGGGAGGAATAGCTTCTCATCATATTGCAGCAGGTACATTGGGCATATTAGCGGGTTTATTCCATCTTAGCGTCCGACCGCCACAACGTCTATACAAAGGATTGCGTATGGGAAATATTGAAACCGTACTTTCCAGTAGTATCGCAGCTGTCTTTTTTGCAGCTTTTGTTGTTGCTGGAACTATGTGGTATGGTTCAGCAACTACCCCCATCGAATTATTTGGCCCGACTCGCTATCAATGGGATCAGGGTTACTTCCAGCAAGAGATATATCGAAGAATTAGCGCTGGGCTAGCCGAAAATCAAAGTTTATCAGAAGCCTGGTCTAAAATTCCTGAAAAATTAGCTTTTTATGATTATATCGGCAATAATCCGGCAAAAGGAGGATTATTCAGGGCAGGCTCAATGGATAACGGAGATGGAATAGCGGTTGGATGGTTAGGACACCCTATCTTTAGAGATAAAGAAGGCCGTGAGCTTTTTGTACGTCGTATGCCTACTTTTTTTGAAACATTTCCAGTCGTTTTGGTAGACGGCGATGGAATTGTTAGAGCTGATGTTCCTTTTAGAAGGGCAGAATCGAAGTATAGTGTTGAACAAGTAGGTGTAACCGTTGAGTTCTACGGTGGTGAACTCAATGGAGTCAGTTATAGTGATCCTGCTACTGTGAAAAAATATGCTAGACGCGCTCAATTGGGTGAAATTTTTGAATTAGATCGTGCGACTTTGAAATCCGATGGTGTTTTTCGTAGCAGTCCAAGGGGTTGGTTTACTTTTGGGCATGCTTCGTTTGCTTTGCTCTTCTTCTTCGGGCACATTTGGCATGGTGCTAGAACCTTGTTCAGAGATGTTTTTGCTGGTATTGACCCAGATTTGGATGCTCAAGTAGAGTTTGGAGCATTCCAAAAACTTGGGGATCCAACTACAAGAAGACAGCCAGTCTGATACAGGACTGCTTTGGTATCTTTCCCCTCTATTTTCTTTTTGGGGGGAATTTTACATAGAGTACCGCAGTGGATTTGAATTACCGCTTT